ATATATATATATATATATATATATATATATATATATATGTAGGTATATATATGTATATATATGTATATATATACGCATGTATATATATATATCTTATAAAAAAATTATATCCGATAAGCTATTTATTTGGTCGGAGCGGAGAATGTTGAAGATGAGTTAAGAATACAACAATGATTAGGATTAATAAGAGGTTAAGAGCAATAATAATAGTTGTTGGAGAGTTCATAGGAGTTATTAATAAGGTGGGGTGATTAATTGAGTTGGTTATAGATAGGGGGGCTAGTGGAGTGTAGGTTATTATAAGTAGCAGTCATAAAGTGCCGAGTATTAAAAGTAGAGGGGAAAGCATATTATTTTTAATTAAAAAGTTTATTTGAATTGCAAGAAAATAAGAAAATATAACTAGGAGGCCTCCCACATATACAATAAAGATAATTATAGATAGTCATGAAGGTAAAAAAGTTATTGACATTAAGGTAGTAAGTAAAGCTAGTATAATTACTAGTATACCAAGTATAATGGGAGTTCTTGTTCTTAGAAATGTTCAGATTGTCATGATAATGATGGAAGGAATAAGTTTATATATCATATTAGATGCAATTTCCATTACATCTACTTTGTTACGGCTTATCTCCCCTTATTTGGGTAGAGGGCCGGGCGATTTGTGCACGATTCGATTAGCTGAGTTCATAATTATGTGTTAAATTAATATTACTGTCAAATCCAATTTTATGGGGAATTTTTAATAGCCCAATTCATAATATATTGTATATGTGGCCTACCTTTATCTTAATCATAGGCTAAATAATGACCTGTCATAGGGGTGAGTATACCTTAAGTTTGACTTTATCAAGTTAGACTTGCGGCGGCCATACATAGGCTGGTAGTCAAGATTAAGAAAATATTAATGCGGATTATCAATTCTAGGGCAGGCCCCTCTGATGAGATTGAATCGCCGCCATGTCATTTGGATTTCGTTGGTTAAAGATTACTATCCTAAATTGTGGGGGTGCCATAATATAGAAGGGTATCTAATCCTTGTTTAAGTTTATGGTTTTTTAGAGAAGATATGAGAACAGAGAGATCTTAGATTATAATAATATTATACCTTGAAATTATATTTTTCGTGGTTCTTTTACCGATTCTAATTTTATGAATAAATAATCTTGCATTATGGAGTTTAACCGCAATTGCTGGCACTTCTTTTATTTATGCTTATAATGATTACCGATTTTAGCTTTTACTAATGGGGCAGGGTCTTTTACTGCGGGCGTTAGTTGTGATATTTAATTTATTAATTATAACGGGTTTCAGGATGTTGCATGTATCTTATTAATTATAGATTATAGAATGACTGTGACTAAATCATAATTATGGATAAAAGGTTTCTTAACTTTGGGGTCCTTTCGTACTACCAAAGTTATTTTAAAAAGATAGAATCTAACCTGACTTTCGTCGGTCTGAACTCAGCTCATGTAGGGGATTATAGGTTGAACAAACCTTCTTTTTTTACTTTTGCATGAAAGAGAGTCCCTAAGCCAACATCGAGGTGCCAAACGTTCTTGTCAATGTGTACTCTTTAAGAACATTAGCCTGTTACCCCTAGAGTAGCTTACATATTTTCTTTTTTTGGTTAATAATGGAGACTTGGTCTTTATTTTTACAAGTGTTTTTTATTCTTGTTGTCGTCCCAACAAAAGATCATGGTGCTTGGAGTTAGCTGTAAGATATAAAGCTTTTAGGGTCTTCTTGTCTTTTTATTATATTCAGGCTTTTTCACCTGAAGATAAAGTTATTAGTGTGTTATAGAGACAGTATGTTTCGAGTTTGTCCATTCATTCTATTCCCTAATTAGGAGACAAATTATTATGCTACCTTCGCACGGTCAGTATACCGCGGCCGTTGAAATAATATCACTGGGCAGTACTTATTTCTTATATTATGGATCAAGAAACAATGTTTTTGTTAAACAGTCCAAAACAGCAGATTTGCCGAGTTCCTATATATACATATATTATTTATCATGGATGATTAAAGAGGTGGCTTGATTGTTGTATTTTAATTTGAATTAATAATAATCTTATCATTTTTATTAACTATAAAGTTATTAGAGGCATGTTTTTATAATTATTTTTAAGTTAATATATTAAGTATTTTATAGTTACATAATGTGGCTATTTTAAGGCCTATTTAGATAGTTGGTTGAGAATTAAATATTATCCCATAAAGCTTTTCCTTTATGGTAGTTTTAACTATTAGTTGAATTCACTATATGATTATTAAACAAGTCAGGTATAATTCAATGCGGTGGTATGTAGCCACTGATAATAAATTTTAATATTGTATTGTAACACAATTGATATGTTCTAAACAATTTATAATCAGCTCCTTGAATTTCGGATTAAGTTTGTTAAATTTTTATTGATAAGCCATGATGCAAAAGGTACTATTAATAATATAATCTTTGGGTAATTTAAATATACTATGCAGTGAATTTATAGGTTTTATTGGTTAGAATAAGAGTAAAGAGAATTGGGAGGGGAAATATTATATCTTTTAATTATAAGCTTTCTTCTTGGAAGGAAGATGTACTGGAGGGGTGTATACTAAAGATATTAGTAGGTTGTAATTATAATAATGGGGATAGCTGTGAAGAATAGTATTTGTTTTAGGGAAAGTGTGATATGGCTTCTTTGATGTTTTAGAGTTGTTTTGGATATGGAAGTAATAAGTTGGTTGATTCCTTGTGGTCCTATAAGAGTTACTCAGCCTTGGTCTACTGTTTTTAATGATAAAAGTGAAGTGAATTTTCATGTCGTTAAGGTATATTGGGTAGAGAGGGGAGTTAGGAAGAATATTGATGTAATTATGTATGGATTATTAAATTTGGGGGGTATGGGTTTACTTAGCAGGGGCCAAAGTTCGAGTGATAGTAAGATTCCTAATAAAAGACATAATAACGGAAGGATTTTTGTGGTTATTGGTAGAGTTGGAGATGTCTGTACGTTAGTGATTCATGTGATTATAGCCCCTCTTGATACGGAGGCAATTGCTAGAAGTGTTAAGGGAGGTATAATATGAATATGGCTGGTTAGAATTATTAATGGGGATCTGGAAGGGGAAGAGGATGTAAGAATTAGTATAAATCGGGTGGAGTATAATGTAGTTAACAGAGCTCCTAAAAATATAAGAGCTGATGTTATTATATTGGTTTTTGAGAATAGTATATTTTCAATAATTAGATCCTTTGAGTAGAACCCGGATATAAAGGGATAAGCACATAAAGCAAGTATTGCAGTAACTATGGATGCTGTGATGTGTGGGAATTTTTTGTTATTTTTAGACATATTCCGAATATCTTGGGAATGGGTATATGAATTAATAAGAGTTCCTGCACATAGGAATAGTAAAGATTTGAATAGGGCGTGGATGATTAAGTGAGATATGGTTAGTGAAGGTAGATTTATTCCTAGAGTTATTATTATTAGTCCTAGTTGTCTAAGGGTAGAGAGTGCAATGATTTTTTTTGTATCTATTTCTTTTAGTGCAACAATCCCAGCTATTGTTATGGTTATTGCCCCAATAAGAGTGAGTGATTTAGAGAATTGACTAGATAGTTGTATGAATGGATTTAGACGATAAAGAAGGAATACTCCTGCGGTAACTAATGTGGATGAGTGGACAAGAGCAGAGACTGGGGTTGGGGCAGCTATAGCTGCTGGTAGCCAAGATCTAAATGGAATTTGTGCACTTTTTGTTATAGCGGCTACTATTAATAATAGGGTAACTAGAGGTTGGTTTAGGATAAAGTTAGGAAGAAGACATAGAATATTTCAGTGTCCTTGGGATAGGAGTCAACAGGAGGAGAGGATGATGGCGATGTCTCCTAGTCGATTTGTTAGTGCAGTCAGTATTCCTGCTGATAAAGATTTTTTATTCTGGTAATAAATAATTAATAAGAAACTTGATAGTCCTAAACCATCTCACCCTAGTAGGAGAGAGAGTATATTAGGGAATAGGATTAGAATGTTTATAGATATTACAAATAATATTACAATTAGAGTAAATTTATTGATTAAAGGATCTCCTTTTATGTAGAACTTTGAAAATATTAATACATTAGCTGAGATAAATATGATTGTAGTTCTAAATATTAGTCCTATAGGATCCAGAATAATGGGGATAGACACATTAGTGGAGGTTATGAGTGTTAAGTTTCATTCAATTATTCATAGTTGAGTTCTAGCTATTAGTTTCGCAGTAATTATTAGGTTTAATAAGGAGAATAGTATAAAAATAATAGGAAGTGATTGGTGAAAGCGATTATTAATGCTAAAGGCAATAGCAGGGGGGTAAAGAAGTTTAATAGGTAACATAAATGCTTAAAGAAGTAAAAGGAGTTTCACCTCTTTATTGATACTTAGAAGGTATCGATAGGGTATAGTCACTTCTTTACTTTTATAGTGCTCCTCACCAGTAAAGACATAGGTATAAGAAAATTCATACTACATCTACAAAGTGCCAATATCAAGCAGCTGCTTCGAATCCAAAGTGATTAGAAGTGGATAGGTGAGAGAGTATAATTCGATATAAGGATACAGATAGGAAGATTGTACCAATAATAACATGTAGGCCATGAAAACCTGTTGCTACGAAAAATGTAGATCCATACACTCTGTCTGCAATAGAAAATGATGTTTCAATGTATTCTATCCCTTGAAGGATAGTGAAGTATGTTCCGAGTAAAATGGTGATCAATAGTCTTGTTTTAAATTCATGCTTGTTTCCTGTTACTAATCTATGATGGGCTCAAGTAACACTTACCCCTGATCTTAAAAGGACTGCTGTGTTAAGTAGGGGGATTGAAAATGGATTTAGTGATGTAATTCCTGTGGGAGGTCAGTTACACCCTAGTTCTATAGTAGGGGCTAGTCTTCTATGAAAAAATGCCCAGAAGAATGCTAGAAAGAAGAAGACTTCTGATGTAATAAATAAGAGCATCCCTCATTTTAGGAGTTGGCGTACTTTAGATGTATGGTGACCAAGGTATGTACCTTCTCGCAAGACATCACGCCATCAGAGGATTATAGTAATAATGATAAGTAATAACCCTATAAAAATAGGTATAAATTTGTCATTATGAAATCATCTGGCGGTCCTTGCTGTTAAGGTAAGAGCACCGATTGATCCTGTAAGAGGTCAAGGGCTATATTCAACTATATGGTAAGGTTGGTGAATTATTTTCAGTTTAGGGAGCGTGGAGGGGAAGATGGGAGATTTGTATTTTTAGAGAATAAAATTGGGGAAGAGGAGTGCATTAGCACTGTTTGGAGATATATTAAGAGGATAATAAATAAGGGTATTAATATTCAGTGGAGGGGGGCAAGGTGTGGCATGGATATGAGGCTTTATTTTGCTTTAATGGAGTTTGCAGGTCCATAGTTTTCTCATATTTATTTTTATAGGGTAGTAAGTTAAATAATATTAGTAGTTATGATAAGGCAAGTTAGTGAGATTGGGAGGAATGATATTCAGGTTAGGTTTATTAGTCGGTCATAACGTATTCGTGGGAGGGTTGCTCGTGATCATAAAAATAGTATTATTATAATTAGTGCTTTAGTGGTTATAGTGACTTCTCTTATATATATAAATCTTTGGTTGGTAATAAGTATTGATGTGGTGAAAATAGATAGAATTATTATATTTATGTATTCAGCTATAAATAGTATGGCAAATAATCCTCTTGAGTATTCTGTATTAAATCCTGATACTAGCTCACTTTCTCCCTCAGTAAGGTCAAAGGGAGTACGGTTTGTTTCGGCGAGAATCACTACAATTCAGATGTATGATATAATAGGTATTACTAATATTACTCTGAAGTAAGTTCTTTGAAATAATTTTTGTATATTATAAGTTGAGGTAAATAGAAGAATTCAGATTAAGATTAGGGCTATGGTTACTTCGTAAGAAATGGTTTGAGCTACTCTTCGTAGTGCCCCTAGAAGGGAGTATTTAGAATTGGATACTCACCCTGCGACTAGTGTTGTATAAACATTTAGTCTTGAAATGCATAAGAAAAATATTAAGGAAAATGAGAATATTAAGAAAGGAGAGGGGGAAGGCATAATGGATCAGAGGACTAGGGATAGAATTAAATTGATTATAGGGGCTACAATGAAAGGGGCTACATTGGAGACTGTTGGGAGGTTTAGTTCCTTTGTAAATAGTTTTAGAGCGTCGGATATTGGCTGGAGAATTCCTATAACTCTTACTTTATTTGGTCCTTTTCGTAACTGGGAGTATCCTAAAAATTTACGTTCTATTAGGGTATAAAAGGATATTGCTAGTAGGGCAGGAATTAGGGAGGATAGGTATATTAAAATATGGCTTAGCATTGGTCAGGTAGCACAAGATTATTGTGAATGTTTACTCCCAAGGTAAAGGTTTTTAATAAACTACTTCCTGATAGTCTTTAGGTTGACGAGATTATTGGAAGCAATAAGAATAGAGTTATTGTGGGAATAATATGAAGGATATTTACTATGTTATTGGAGTTGGGTCATGATGAAAAGTTTGTTGCTGAGTTTGGCCTTCCGTGGGTGATAGCTGTGTATAAGCCTAGAGAGTAAGCGGCAGTGAATATTATTATAAGAGATAAGATAAACATTGATGAGGATGAGAATGAAATGATTCTTATAGTAAGAATAATTTCGGCCAGTAGATTTATTGAAGGTGGGGCGGCTATATTAGCTGTAGATAAGATGAATCATCTGGCAGATATAATTGGTGAAACTATTATTAATCCTTTAGATAATATAACTCTTCGTGAATTTGCTGTTTCATATGCTATGTTTACTATGGCGAACAGGCCGGATCTGGATAGTCCATGGGCTAGTATTATTGTTATGGAACCTATTCACCCTCATTCAGTTATAGTGCCTAGTCCTATGATAATTAGAGCTATATGACTAACTGAGGAGTAGGCAATTAAGGATTTCATATCTGGTTGGCGAATACAAATGACTGCAGTTCTGACGGCGCCTCAGGCGGAAATACTAAAGATAATAGTTCTGATATTTATATAGTTAGACCATAAGAATATTGTTCGTATAATTCCATAGGTTCCTAGTTTTAATAGGATTCTGGCAAGTACTATTGACCCTGCTACGGGAGCCTCAACATGGGCTTTTGGTAGTCATAAGTGAGTTAAATATATAGGTATTTTTACTAGGAATGCTAATATTATTCTAGCTCTTAATAAGATATTAGGTAGTATTATTTTATGTGATGTTAGGAGGTGAAGTGATTTTGTATATTGTATAAAATATATTATTCTTAATAATAGAGGGAGCGATGCTGAGATCGTATATAGTATTAGATAGAGTCTTGCCTGTAGTCGCTCGGGTTGGTACCCCCATATTAGAATTAAAATTAGTGTCGGGATTAGGGATGCTTCAAATCTGATGTAAAATATTAAGATATTATTTACTATAAATCTTATAATTAGGAGTAGGAGCAGTAAGATAATTGTGAGGGAGAAAGTTTTATTAGTAGTTCTTAGGTAGATTCTTTTATTTCTGGAGTTTAATATTAATATAGATACTCATAAGGAGAGTAGAATAAGTATAAAGGATATATTATCGAATATTATAAGTTCATTTAATATTGTTATTGCTCCTGTTTGTGATAGATTGGTAATATTAATTATAATTAGAATAGTGAGGGTTAATATTACTCGCGACCATTTTGGGTTAGAAAGTGTTATTATTAGAGGTAGAGTTAGTTTTAGCATGAAAATGTAGTGGAGGATGTTAAATTATCACTTCCTTGTGATCGAGATATGATAGAAATTAGGGCTAGACCTATTCTCGCTTCACAGGCTCCCATTGTAAGAAGAAGTAGGATATTAATTCTGTCAGTAGAAGAGATACCAAACATTAGATAAATTATAAATAATATTATTCCGAGTATTGCAGCTTCAAGGTTTAATAATACTCTTAGTAAATGATGATTTACTATGATAATTGATAAAAGGGGGATAATAATTATTAAAGGGGCTAGTAATATTAAGTTAGAGGTCATTATAAATAATCATTTGTATATATACTTGTAAGTAATACGAATACAAATGCTTGAATTATGCAGATGATTAGCTCAAATATACAATAAAATATAATAATACTGGCAGTTGATAATAGGCTGGGAGATACTTTAACTAAGAGGATGTTGACAGTGAAAGATGATATTATAGCTAAAATTACGTGTCCAGCTCTGATATTAGCTGCTAGTCGGAAAGCGAGGGTTAGTGGACGAATGCAGGATCTGATTAATTCTACGGTAGTTAAGAAGGGATTTAAGGGGGTAGGAGTTCTTTCTGGAAGAAGCTTTGCTAGTATTTTATTAGGGGCTTTAAGGAATGATGTTAGAATTATAGCTACTCATAATGGAAGAGCTAGGCTTATTGTAAGGAATAGATGAGAAGTTATTGAGAAAATATAAGGGAATATTCCCATTACATTTAATAATATAATGGAGTAGAATATAGAGAAAATTATAGTGTGGATTCCTTTTATTTTAACTCCTGCTGTTGGACGAAGGAGTGACCCTATTATACATATAGTGGAGGTATGAAGCTGAGATAGAGTAGTAGGGGTTATTCAGAAGGATTGTGTAGATATTACTAAAGAAATAGTAATAATAAGTGCTGCAAGAGGAAGTTCGGTGGGTGTTAGGGATGGATCAAAGGAAGAAAAAATTCTGGCTAACATATGTTTATATTGATGAGATAATAGGTCTATGTTTAGAGCTTAAATCTAGTGCAATAATCTGCCACATCAATAGTTGATTGTTGCATTATCTCATTTATGATTTGAGATGACAATTATTATTATAGAGGAAAAATATAGAAAAGTTATGATTTTCCCTAATGTTTCGAATGGGGGTTCTACTGGGCGCCCGCCGATTCAAGTGAGCATAAGAGTTACTGAGATAAATGTTCAAATTAGGAATTGGGTAGGGGGATAATAGGCTATTCCTCGTTTGTGGTGGGTTGAAAGGGGTAGAAGATACAATATAAGAATGGCCCTAAATATGGCGATTACTCCTCCTAACTTGTTTGGAATTGATCGTAAGATTGTATATGCCCATAGGAAATATCATTCTGGTTTAATGTGAGTAGGGGTTGTTAGAGGATTAGCAGGGATAAAGTTTTCGGGGTCTCCTAGAATATTTGGTGAATAGAATAAGATTGTTATGACTAATATGAGTAATAAGATTATTCCTACTAAGTCTTTTACTGAGTAATATATATGGAATGGTGTTTTATGAATATTTGATGAAATTCCTAGTGGGTTGTTTGAACCAGTTCTATGGAGGAATATAAGGTGGGCTAAGATTAGGGCAATTAACATGAAAGGAAGAATAAAGTGAAGGGCAAAGAATCGGTTTAAGGTAGCATTATTTACTCTGAACCCCCCCCATAACCACTCTACTAAAGTCACTCCGATGTAGGGAATAGCAGAAAATATATTTGTAATTACGGTTGCTCCTCAAAATCTTATTTGTCCTCATGGCAGTAAATATCCTATAAATGCAGTAGCCATAGAGATGATTAATATAGTTACTCCAACATTTCAAGTTTCTACGTTTTTGTATGATCCATAGTAAAGTCTTCGTGCTATGTGGAGGTATATACATATGAAGAATGCTGAAGCCCCATTTGCATGTAATCTTCGTAGGAATCATCCTCTTGTAACATCGCGGGCGATATGAGCTACTGAGTGGAAAGCTAGATCTGTGTGGGGGGAGTAGTGTATCGCTAAGAATAAACCTGTGACAACTTGTACGGCTAAGCATAACCCAAGCAGGGACCCGAAGTTCCATCAGATGGATAGATTGATAGGGGTGGGCAGATCAATTACTAGGTTATTTACTAGGGCTGCTAGCTTATTAGATTTACGGTGGGGTGTAAACATATCTATTAGGATTCGATGTTCTCGTTATATATTTTGATAGCTCAGTTTTTGAAGGATGAGGTTGTGATTGCTTCTACTGCAATAGGTATAAATGAGTGATTTGCTCCACAGATTTCAGAGCATTGGCCATAGAATACTCCTGGCCGATAAGGAAAAAGAGAGAGCTGGTTTAGTCGGCCGGGGACAGCGTCAGCTTTAACTCCTATAGAGGGGATTGTTCAGGCATGCATAACATCAGCTGCTGTTACAAGTACTCGTGTCTCTAGTATTATAGGGATAACTATACGATTATCTACTTCTATGAGTCGTACATTGCCATTTGATAAGTCATCATCTGGTAGTATATAGGAGTCAAACTCTAAATTTATGAAGTCAGAGTATTGATATGACCAGTATCATTGATGCCCAATAACTTTAATTGTTATAGAGGGGCTATGAGTCTCATCTAGGATATATAGAAGGTGTAGAGAGGGGTAAGCAAGTGTGACTAGGATAATAATAGGTATTAGTGTTCAGATTGATTCTAATTGGTGGTGCTCGTAGGCTTGTTGAGTTGATGATTTTGTTCTTAATAGTCTGTAGATAATACATAGAACGTATCTAGAGATTAGTACTAGAGGAAGCATAGCAAAGTCATGAAATCATACTAGCTCATCTATTAGAGGCCTGTTAGAGTCTTGGAGGGATAGCTGTCCTCAAATCATTTATTTAATAATAGCGGCAGACTCTGGAAGATTATGGAATCTGGGAGGGAAGTGGCAGGAATTTCATTCAATGTGGGTAGATTGATGGGTGGGAGTTATAACTGTTCGTTGGGAGGATAAAGCTTCTCATAGGATAAATAAGAAGAATACTAAGCCTACTACTGAAATAATAGATCCTATAGATGAAACGACGTTTCATATAGTAAATGCGTCTGGATAATCCGAGTATCGGCGGGGTATTCCTGCTAGGCCTAGAAAATGTTGAGGGAAAAAAGTTATATTAACTCCTAAAAATATCAGTATGAATTGAGCTTTTAGTCAGCGTGGATTTATTGTTATTCCTGTAAATAGGGGGAATCAGTATGTTACTCCAGCGAATAGAGCAAAGACAGCCCCTATGGATAAAACATAATGGAAATGGGCAACTACATAGTAGGTATCGTGGAGAACAGTATCTAGGGATGAATTAGCTAAGATAATTCCTGTTAGTCCTCCAATTGTAAATAGACTGATGAATCCTATTGCCCATAATATTGATGGGTCTCATTTAAAATTGTGACCATAAATAGTAGCCAGTCATCTAAATACTTTGATTCCAGTAGGGACAGCAATAATTATTGTGGCAGCTGTAAAGTATGCCCGTGTGTCTACGTCTATTCCTACTGTAAACATATGATGGGCCCATACAATAAATCCTAGTAGGCCAATACCTAATATAGCATAGATTATTCCGTAGTTACCAAATGCTTCTATCTTTGATGCGTAATGTATTACTACGTGGGAAATGATTCCAAACCCGGGAAGAATTAGAATGTATACTTCAGGGTGGCCAAAGAATCAGAATAAATGTTCATATAGAATAGGGTCACCCCCCCCCGAGGGATCAAAAAATGAAGTATTTAAATTGCGGTCTGTTAAAAGTATAGTAATTGCTCCGGCAAGAACGGGCAGAGATAGTAAAAGAAGAACAGCAGTGATTAGTACTGATCATGCAAAGAGAGAGATCTTTTCTAGTTTTAGTCTGTTAGGGCGTATGTTTAAAATTGTAGCGATAAAGTTGATAGCCCCTAAAATTGACCTAACACCTGCTAAATGTAAAGAGAAAATAGCTAGGTCTACAGATGGGCCGGCGTGAGCAATGTTGGAGGAAAGAGGAGGGTACACAGTTCATCCTGTACCCACACCTCTTTCTACTGTAGATCTAGATAGTAGCAGCACTAATGAAGGAGGCAGTAACCAAAATCTTATGTTGTTTATTCGGGGGAACGCTATATCAGGGGCAGCAAGTATTAGGGGAATTAATCAATTGCCAAATCCCCCGATTATAACTGGTATAATTAAGAAGAAAATTATTAGAAATGCATGGGCAGTTACAATAGTATTATATAATTGATCGGTTCCTAATAGGGACCCCGGTTGGCCTAGTTCAGTTCGAATAATTAAACTTATTGATGTTCCTAGAAGTCCTGACCATATACCAAAAATGAAGTATAATGTTCCGATGTCTTTATGGTTGGAAGATATTAGTCAACGCATTGAGTAAACTATAAGTGGAAGAGCTATCTTCTAGTAATAGGTCGAAACTATTATATAGTCACTTAATTGGAGTTTGGTATACTATCCCTCTTTGTAATTGCAAACTACATGTTCTTTATTAAACTAAAATTCCTGATGGGGCAAGAGTTAAGCTGTTTTTTTGGTGTAGGCAAAATGTATTATCTATACTATACCCCTAACAACGGGAGAGAGGGTCCATGGGAAGATTTACAGTCTACTGCTTGATTCGGCCACATTGTTGTGTCAACTGTAAATACAGCTACATCTTAGGCGCCACATGCCCTTGTTTTTATTAAACTAAATTGACTATCGGGTTGGAGGGGGGATATTTATGTCAACAGAGCAGTTAGTCTTTTTAATATCTTCAGAATTATGTTTTGTATAAACTATGTTGGCATTTAGAGAGAGCAAAAGCTATGAAATGGATCATATGTTAAACTTTGAAGGTTTACAGTTTTAATTAACTTAAGCTTTTAGTATTTATAGAGGGTTAGACCATAGTTGAGTTATGAGCTCAAAAACTTATATTAGTTTACTCTATATTATAAACTAGATAATTCCTAAACGAGTTTAACGTTTATTATTGATTTTCAAGATCAAAGAAGAGCCACAGGAATTTAATATGTGGAAGTAAAAAAGCAATGGGAGGCAAGTCCTTAATTTACAACATCAATGTAATCCATTCGGCTGGCGCAGTGCTTGGATCTTTATGGATCTTAATCTAGATTTTTATTAATTAACAGTTAATTGTAATATTATATACTACCATAAATCTCATGGTGAGAGGGAAATAATATACTTAGTTAATTATTTACTTCATTCTAATGATCCTTCGTTTCATTCATGGAGTAGTCCTAAGGTTAAGATGATTAGGAAAATGTTAATAGTTATAATAAATTGTGTAATATCAGAACATATTGAGATAAAGGGCATTGGGATAATAATTGCGATTTCGATGTCAAAGATTAAGAAAAGTACGGCTAGAAGAAAGAATCGTAGGGAAAATGGAACTCGCGCTGAGTTTATGGGATCAAATCCGCATTCAAATGGAGACGACTTTTCTCGTCTATGTTGAGGTGTGGATGATACGGATTGAGTGATTATTAATAGAATTCAAGATAGGGTTGAAGCGGCTATAAAGATAAATAATATAGATAACATATAGGTAGGACATAGATTTATAATTAAAATACTAATATAAGGGGGAGTGCCGATGTTGAGAGGATAATTATTAGGGTTAAGAAGGGATAAGGTGGAGTTCTTTTGATTGATTTGAATGAGGATAAGAAGGCGCCTATGAATAAAGTTAAGTAGTAGTAAAGGGATAGAAGTGATAAAATAATTAAGGTGAGTGCAAGCCATGGGTGTCATAAGATTGTTGAGTTTAATACTATGATTTTAGGCATGAACCCCGTTAAAGGGGGTATTCCTGCTAGTGATAACATAGTTAAGAATATAATTAGTATAGATGAATGCGGTGAATTAAATATTGAATTGAATTGATTAATAGATATTTTATTTGATATTGCAAGAATAATAACTAATCTTAATAAAATGGTAGAATATATTGTAAAATAAATAGGAGGGAGGGTTGATGATATAAGTATAGCTATTAATATTCATCTTAGGTGTATAATGGATGAATATGCTAGTAGAGGGCGTAGATGAGTTTGGTTGATTCCCCCTGCTCCTCCCACAGCTGCATTTATAATTACAAGGGAGTACATTACTATAGGTATTCATTTGGTTGAGAGGCAGGAAATAATAGCTAATGCGGGAATTTTTTGTCAGATAGATAAAATAGAAAGTATAGGTCATGTAAGATTGTTTATAACTTTAGGTAATCAGTAATGGCATGGAGAGCCCCCAAGTTTTATTATTAGACTTATTAGGAGAAGAAGATAGGGTGAGTTGTTAATGATGGGATTTATGTTAATTGCGTAGGTAAGATGTATTAAAGCTAGGGCAGATAATAAAAGAACTGGAGATCTGATTGCCTGTACTAAAAAGTATATAATACATGATCTTATTTCTTTTCTGGAGTGGGAAGATATTATTAGAGGTAAAAATGATATTAGGTTGATTTCAAATCCTACTCATACAAATAACCATCTTGAGGATCTTACGATTATAATTGTTGATAAAATTAAGGTTGATATTAGAAGAATTTTATTAGGGTTTACATGGATGTTTAACATATTGAGTAGTTGGGTTAGAAATTTAATTGGGAGGGGATTATAATAGAGGGGAGGCTCTCACTTTTGAATTCAAGGCTCAAGGTGCTTATGTACACCATATTATATGTTTATTGAACTGGATTGTCAAATTTTTAGAATGAAGGGCTAAGGTAATAAGTTATACTATAAACAAGTAAATATAAAATAAGTGTAAAGTTGATGATAAGTGATATTAAAGTCAGGATAAAATTTGGTATTGGGGTTGGTAAATAGCAGGATTAATAGTTTAAAAATAAAAAGCACCTGGGAGGTAATTTGAGGTTGACAACCCCATGTTATTATTTAACTAGCTGTTTATTATTAATGTTGGTAATTAAACTTATTGGGAATTGTCGGAGGTTGAGTAGTGATGATAGATTTTAGATATTGATCATTTCTGATTTACAAGATCAGGGTTTTAGTTAAACTATAAAATCTTTAGTATTATAGTTGGTTACTTATTATCTTGTACTTGCTAATAGGATAGGACGGTATTGGTATCTTATTTAATATTGGGAGCTAGGTAAATCTATTATAGTCATTAAAGGTGAACGGGTAATACCTTCTATGGATTAAAAATCCATTGCTATAAAAGCTTTTTAATGTATATGTATTTATGTTAATTTTATTTTATTATCAATATATGTTTGATAGGTAGAATGATATTTCTATGTCTAGGTCCTAAACCAAGGGCACTAATCTGCCAACCTATCCTTTAAATAATTATTTGATAATATGTTGATTGTTTGGTATTAAGAATAGGGGGTTTAATTATGTTTTGGGTGGGTAAATTATAAGACGGAAAGATTTATGGCTATCTAAAATATAAATGATGGAGTGAAGATTTATTTAAATATAAGTAATGCTTAAAATAGTTTTAATTTTTCCTAATGTTTATTATAATTACCATTAATATAAATGGTATATTATTACATGAAAAGGGGAAAATTTAGTTTTATAAATTACTAATATGAACACTTCTCCGAAAATACCCCCTTTTTCTCCGACGGGTCTTTTTCTTTTTATTTGTATAATAATTTAAAGTAAATATTTGTTATAAAGGGGGGTTTCCGAAAGGTATTTTTTGTACTTGAAAATGTTAATAATTTTTAATGATTTTATTGAGATCCCCCGGTACTTATTTGGGGTATTTCTTCTACAATTTGGAATTCCTATACATAAAATTTTTTTGGTAGCAAGTTTGTAAAATACTGTCTCCCATATAAATGCATCCAGGCAGATATATATATATATATATATATATATATATATATGTATATATATATATATATATATA